TCATTCCCTTTATATTGAAGGGGTTTATCTTAGCTACTTAATTTGAAGAAAACCTTACGTCTCATCTATTTTTGAATTTTCAACAATACATTTTATTTTGAATTAGAATAAGAAAGAACCTTTCTTCCCTATCTCTTATTCTCTAGCCATTAAACTTAAATGAGGTAGCCGAATTATTCGGATTCTAAACAAGAGGTAAGTTATTACATTCAATTAATGGGTTAGGGTTAAACAAAAAAATACATAAAAAATGATGAAATGCTTAGCTTAACATTATATGTATTGTTATTATCTGATTTCGTTCTATTTCAGTGACAATAGTCTTTCGTTTTTTGTGAAAAAAAATCCCTTATAAATTCAAAAAGTTCCTTTTTTTATGGAATATCCATAATAAAGACTGTAGTTCTGTCTATCTGATAGGTCCGAAAAATCCCAATTCGTTCATCTTTTAATAAAATTCGAATCGAAAGAACAAGTACTTAAATCTTCTATTATATGAGTCTTTTTTATCTATCTCATATAAAAACGGGGTTTTTGTTCAATCCATTTATCTGTTTTAAATCGTTGATGGTTCAATTCGAAAAGAAACAGATATTGATCTTTTTTTGATGATCAAAATTTTAGTCTTTACTGTAAAACTTTTTTCATAATGATGTTGAAATAGGAAACTTTTTCGATTAGAAAAATTTTTAATGATTGCTTATTCTGAGTTGAATCTTTGGCATTCAAAGAAGTGATAGATGGGTCATATTGAGTAACTTTAAATAGTAAAAAAATTAATTTCTTCGTATTATTTCTATATTTCTTTTCGTTTTTTTTTAGAAGTTGCATTCCTACAATAACATACAATAATAGTTGGGATCTTGCTAAGATTACTTTAGAAAACTTTTTGCCATCTTTGTTTTGTATAGAAGAAACTAAGTATAGATTACTATGTTTATGTATAGACGGAACCAATGACTATTCATGATTCCATAAGTGAATCAATCCCATACGGGTTCCAAATAAGAGGGATGTTATGGTAAAACTTCGTTTGAAACGATGTGGTAGAAAGCAACGTGCGACTTGAAGGACACGATCCGGCGTGGATTTTTATTCTTACATCCGCCATCTTTTCTAAGAATGAAGGTGCTCTTGGCCCGACATCTGGTCTGTTTCACTAGAATCCCCCCTTTTGGTGGGTTTTAATGAATATAGTACATGGTGGAGCTCGGGTAGAAATTAAAGTATTGATTTATCTTTTAGGGGGCAAGAATCTAGGGTTAATACCAATCAATAAATTGGAACAACTTCGTAAGTATATCATCAATATAGAAATCGAAAGGATCTGATTCGGTCAAGTTTTCAATGAAAAAGAAAAATTTGTTGGAATTGAGAAAACTCTTTCGATGCAAAGTGTATCGCGTGGGAATCGACTGTTTGTATGATTCTTTGAGATTTTGATATAAAGAAATCACAAAAGGGGTATGTTGCTGCCATTTTGGAAGGATTAAGAAGCACCGAAGTAATGTCTAAACCCACTGATTTAAAACAAAGAAAAGAGGATCCCAGAACAAGGAAACGCTGTTTTTAAATTGTCTCAATAACTAGATTCTAATAAAGAATCAAAAAGGATTCTATTTTAAATGAGATAAAAAAAGGGGGGTTAAAGACCATTCAAAAAAAAAATTGCCTAAAGATTTTTATCTTTTAAGCTATTTGAGAATTATCCAACTTGAGTTTTGGGTACAAATGATTTTGTATTTTCTCAGTAAGGACAAATAAAAAAAGAGTTAAATCCAAGTCTAATTTATTTTTTCAACTCGTTTGCCATTCATTAGAATTCAATACGTAGACAAAACTGCAAATCCTTTTTCTCGAGCCGTACGAGGAGAAAACTTCCTATACGTTTCTAGGGGGGGTCTTGTTCATTTACTTAGATCTATCCCAATGAGCCGTCTATCGAATCGTTGCAATTGATGTTCGATCTCGAAGAGAAGGAAGAGATCTTCGGAACGTGGGTTTTTATGATCCGATAAAGAATCAAAGTTATTTAAACGTTCCTGCTATTCTATATTTCCTTGAAAAGGGCGCTCAGCCTACAGGAACTGTTCGGGATATTTTAAAAAGGGCGGAGGTTTTTAAGGAGCTTGGTCCTAATCAAACTAAATTCGATTTTCAATTAAGGAAATAAAGAAAAGGGAAAGGGGCAGTAATTCTTATAAAATTATGTAAAACTTTTATATATTCTTTTACTTTTCTTTATTTATCCTTTTTTCTTTTGGGGTTCTATTCGTATCTATTTTTCATTGTTTCTATAAACTATTATGTTCTATAACGACAAAACCTGAGTTGCTTGATCTTATAAATAGACAATTCTGGTAGTTCCTTCAATCGGGCGGTTTTCGTTGGAACTCTACTAATAAATAATAACCAAGTAATTCCCCTTTTTAGTTATTTTTTTTATAGTTACTAATTTGCTTATTGATATTGATTAAATAAAAATACTAAATCTGATATT